CTCTTATTTTAGTGTGTTCTTCCGGAGGAGCACGAATGCAAGAAGGAAGTTTAAGTTTGATGCAAATGGCGAAAATTTCTTCGGTTTTATGTGATTATCAATCAAGTAAAAAGTTATTCTATATATCAATTCTTACATCTCCTACTACCGGTGGGGTGACAGCTAGTTTTGGTATGTTGGGGGATATCATTATTGCCGAACCCTATGCCTATATTGCATTTGCGGGTAAAAGAGTAATTGAACAAACATTGAAAAAAGCCGTGCCTGAAGGTTCACAAGCGGCTGAATCTTTATTACGTAAGGGCTTATTGGATGCAATTGTACCACGTAATCTTTTAAAAGGTGTTCTGAATGAATTATTTCAGCTCCATGCTTTTTTTCCTTTGAACAAAAATTAAATAAAAAAGAACTATTAGTTTATCAGAATTAAACGAAAACCCTGAAAAATGCATTTTTCTTTCGAATCATTTTTTTATCGATATTCTTGTTTACTACTCAGTAAACTTCTATCAACAAGATAAAAAGTGCATTTTTGCTTTCGGGAAGTTCAAATTAGACTAGACAAATAAAACAAAGTTCATTTTCCGCTCTTGCTTGCATATGTATAGATAATTCAAATAGAGATATATACAGATCTATAGAGAGTCTTCCATCTTTTTGTATTTCCCGAAAATTCCCTGTTGTTGGATCAGAGTCTAATCAATTTTGTAGAAATTTGTAATGGAATAAAATTTTTTCTTTATTAATGACTATTAGAAGACAAAAAGAACAAAAAGAATAATAAATCTAACAAGGGGATTATGATACATCTATTTTATTTTGAAAGATTAATAAGTCCGTTTATTTAGTTTGGCGTTTCTTGTACCTATTTTTTTATTCTATTTCTATTAGGTTCTATTCTATATATTTCTATTAGGTTGTATTCTATTCTATATATTTCTATTAGGTTGTATATTTAGTATTAGGTATATATTTACTTAAAGATACTTAGTATAATTATATATTATATATAATAGAAATAATAAAAATACAAGATATTCTAAGATATCTTTAGAATTCAGAATATAACAATAACAGGTATAAATATTAAATTGAGGTACCCATTTTATGACAACTTTCAATAACTTACCCTCTATTTTTGTGCCTTTAGTAGGCCTAGTCTTTCCGGCACTTGCAATGGCTTCTTTATTTCTTCATATTCAAAAAAATAAGATTTTTTAGATCGGATGAGACCTAATCGTATCACTCCTTTTTTTATTTTAAAAACTTCGATTCGATAAGACCCATTTGGTAGAATATTGTATAACCCATAGATTCCTACAAACATAACTAAAAAAAGCTCTTATGAATGTGTAAACGTATTATATGGGTAAATAAATTTGCGCTCTTTTGAAAAATGGATCATGATCGGGCCAATGTATAAAATTAAAATCAATTTTTTATTTGTATGTATATACTTATAGGGGATCATATAAAGGAAGGAGATGTTATTATTTTAGATATAAACAATTCGATGAATTACTCGGTTCACAACAAAATAGTTGATGAGAGTTACTTTGAAAACAAAAACAGGAAAGTCATATTTTCTCAATTCCAAAAAATTGTATAACTGGATCTAATATATATGAGTTGGCGATCAGAATCTATATGGATAGAATTTATAACGGGGTCTCGAAAAACAAGTAATTTCTGCTGGGCCTTTATCCTATTTTTAGGTTCATTAGGATTCTTATTGGTTGGAACTTCCAGTTATCTTGGTAGAAATTTTATATCGTTATTTGCGTCTCAGCAAATCCTTTTTTTTCCACAAGGGATTGTGATGTCTTTCTATGGGATCGCGGGTCTCTTTATTAGTTGCTATTTGTGGTGCACTATTTTGTGGAATGTGGGTAGTGGTTATGATCTTTTCGACCGAAAAGAAGGAATAGTGCGTATTTTTCGTTGGGGGTTTCCTGGAAAAAGCCGTCGCATCTTTTTACAATTCCTTATGAAAGATATTCAGTCCATCAGAATAGAAGTTAAAGAGGGTGTTTCTGCTCGGCGTATCCTTTATATGGAAATTCGAGGTCAAGGGGCTATTCCTTTAATTCGTACTGATGAGAATTTTACTACACGAGAAATTGAGCAAAAAGCGGCAGAATTGGCTTACTTCTTGCGTGTACCAATTGAAGTATTTTGAAATGAATTAATTTTAAAAGACTAAATGCTTTGGCAGTAGGAAGAAAAACCGAAAGAATTTTTTTCTTAATTCAAATTGGAAGTGTATTCTGAGTCTATTTCTGTATTCTTTCTAGATTCAAAGCAAAGACTAAGTATTGAATCAAAAGAAAAAGAGAAAATGGATTCATAGGCTCAATACATTTTATTCGAATTAGAATAGAAACTCATACTCGATAGAAATATTAAATCTAATAGAATCAACAAATGAGGTAGGTTCATTAACAATTCACAGATTCAAAATGGAAAAAAATAAAGCATTCATTCCTTTTTTTTATTTTACATCTATAGTCTTTTTGCCCTGGTTGATCTCTCTCTGCTGTAATAAAAGTTTGAAAACTTGGATTACTAATTGGTGGAATACTAGACAATGCGAAACTTTTTTGAATGATATTCAAGAAAAAAGTGTTCTAGAAAAATTCATACAATTAGAGGAACTATTCCAGCTGGATGAAATGATAAAGGAATACCCAGAAACCGATTTACAACAATTTCGTCTAGGACTCCACAAAGAAACGATCCAATTCATAAAGATACACAATGAGTATCGTATCCATACAATCTTGCACTTCTCGACAAATCTAATATCTTTCGTTATTCTAAGTGGTTATTCCTTTTGGGGTAAGGAAAAGCTTTTTATTCTGAATTCTTGGGTTCAAGAATTCCTATATAATTTAAGTGATACAATTAAAGCTTTTTCTATTCTTTTATTAACTGATTTATGTATTGGATTCCATTCGCCTCACGGTTGGGAACTAATGATTGGTTATATTTACAAAGATTTCGGGTTTGCTCATTATGAGCAGATTTTATCTGGTCTAGTTTCTACCTTTCCAGTCATTCTTGATACAATTTTTAAATATTGGATCTTTCGTTATTTAAATCGTGTATCTCCGTCACTTGTAGTGATTTATCATGCAATAAATGACTAAAAAATTATTCACTGATCCAATTCTAATCTTATACATCATAACCAAATAAAAGTCGTATTTACTTTACTCGTTTTACCCATGAGGGGATTCCTTGTATATTTCAACAAAAAAATTTTATTTTTTCAGTAAATGTAAATAGCAGAATTGTGGCTAGGGAAGTATATTATCGACCTACCTAACTTTATTGTAGAAATTTTCGGGCTAAATGATTGGACCATGCAAACTAGAAATACCTTTTCTTGGATAAGGGAAGAGATTACTCGCTCCATATCTGTCTCACTCATGATATATATAATAACTTGGGCATCCATTTCAAGTGCATATCCGATTTTTGCCCAGCAGAATTATGAAAATCCACGAGAGGCAACCGGGCGTATTGTATGTGCCAATTGCCATTTAGCTAATAAGCCCGTGGATATTGAGGTTCCACAAGCGGTACTTCCTGATACTGTATTTGAAGCAGTTGTTAAAATTCCTTATGATATGCAACTAAAACAAGTTCTAGCTAATGGTAAAAAAGGAGCTTTGAATGTGGGAGCTGTTCTTATTTTACCGGAGGGGTTTGAATTAGCCCCCCCCGATCGTATTTCACCCGAGATGAAAGAAAAGATAGGAAATCTGTCTTTTCAGAATTATCGCCCCAATAAAAAAAATATTCTTGTGATAGGTCCTGTTCCTGGTCAAAAATATAGTGAAATAACCTTTCCTATTCTTGCCCCAGACCCTGCTACTAATAAAGATGTTCACTTTTTAAAATATCCTATATACGTAGGTGGAAACAGGGGAAGGGGTCAGATTTATCCTGATGGTAGCAAAAGTAACAATACAGTTTATAATGCTACGGCAGGAGGGATAATAAGTAAAATTTTACGAAAAGAAAAAGGGGGATACGAAATAACCATAGTGGATGCATCGAATGGGCGCCAAGTTATTGATATTATCCCTCGAGGCCTAGAACTTCTTGTTTCGGAGGGCGAATCCATTAAACTCGATCAACCATTAACGAGTAATCCTAATGTGGGTGGATTTGGTCAGGGGGATGCGGAAATAGTACTTCAAGATCCATTACGTGTCCAAGGCCTTTTGTTCTTCTTAGGATCGGTTGTTTTGGCACAAATATTTTTGGTTCTTAAAAAGAAACAGTTTGAGAAGGTTCAATTATCGGAAATGAATTTTTAGATCTGTCTATTTAGCTTTATCAAATTCGTAAAAAAGAACCAAAAAAATTCTTGTTCCCAACTTGGTCTGGTCCAAAAAATTATGAAAAGCCTTTTGCCTCTCTTTATATTTTCTATTCCTTTTCGACCAGATGTCAGGAATTACTTGTATCATAGTCCTAATCCTAGTATGTATATTGAGAAGAATTCACTTTACGCCCCCTTTCTTTATTTTTTAATACAAATTTGAAAAATGGGAAGGGGTGTGATGTAACTCTGTCGTTATTGACCAATTGAAATTGATAGAATGTATCAATAATCAAGAGTTTTTTTCTATTAGAATGGCAAAATTTGACTAGATACTTAAATAAGATAAGGAAAGCAAGCGCAGAAAAAAGGGGGAACCATAAATCGGCGAAACAACAAATTTTAGGGACTATAGGGAGTATTATTTGTCTTGCTAGTCTTCGACACAAGAAAAGGATGTCTAAAATTCCTTTTCTTGTGTCGATCTTTTCCTTCTTGATTCCATTCGTTAAAAATTCCTATTCTTAATTTACATATATATTACTGTTTATATATATATAATTATTAATATATCTTAATTAATAGTATATATATATATATTAATTTTATTAATTAATAGTATATTAGAGTAGTTACTTTTTGTAGTTTTATTTTTTTTTATTTCAAT